ATTTTAAATTTTAAACGTCTCTAATTCAAAACCGAACATGAAACTTTGATTTCATTCGGCTCCTTTATGGAAGATGGAGAAATTGCCAGATCGAAATCTAGAATGGGAACAAAAAAAGGAACCCATAACATCTATGTCAGCTTTTGCCTGAAGGCATTCAAAAAGACTTGCTTTCTAGATGATCCCTCTAGAAGATGGGTATTCTAAAAGTCTTTCTAGTTACTTCGTTCTCTATTTCTATTTTATAGAATCTTGAGGAGAAACATTTTATTTCTACCGAGCTAAAAGAATAGAAGATGCCGGTCGATGCCTTTAGTAAACTAAAGTCGTCGTTTTTTAGCCATTTTTTTTGCTTCAATGTCCTCTCTACAAATCACAAATTGAAGATTTAGTTACGATGAAAAATTCATATTTGTATCTTCATCCATGGATTCTTTACTCATACTTATTCAATTGGAAGATCCAATTCAAAACCAATTTTGTTTCGTAATTTCATAATCCAAATTTTCAATTATTCAATTACAAATTTCATAATCGATCCTTGGATACAAATTACGAGAATTGTAAATTCTCCTCAAATTTGTAATTGAGAGGTAAAGGATTAATTCCTTTTAAGAAATAGAGTTTTTATCGGATTAGGAATCAAATTGAAGGATCCCTTAACTCTTAAAGAACGAATCACACTTTTACCACTAAACTATACCCGCTACAATGCGATTATTGTATCGAAATGGAACTTTTGTCGAACAACGAAATTTAACATAATCAAGATAGGATTCTAAAATAATCATGAAAAATCAGAGTAGTGAACTTTTTTAGGAGGAGATTCAGAAACGAGATTTAAATACCTAAGCACGAAGTTCTATTTTGGGGTGGAGAGTTTTGACGGATACGTTTCAACAAAATAGCTAACGTCATAATAGACGAATTGTGCAAGAACCTATAGTTTTCTTAAAAAAAAAGAGAGAAAGGATAATCAAAAGGGCATTTTGATTCTATATCGAAAGACTAGAAAAATTCATTTTTTTGTTCTCGCTTCAATATAGTTATAAAAAAATGAAATAAACATTTTTCTATCTATGATCCGTTGAATTAAAAAAAGGCCCGGCGAGGTATTGACCAGGCCAGGCCGTGGGAATAAAAGGCCTTTCGGGAGAAGTATTTCTGGTTTTATTTATTATTTATATTGATTGTTTTTTTTATGGAATCCTTAGTTGAGTTGGAATTTCGGATAAACCTTGTAGTATATCTTGTATCTATTTTTTTTTTTCACTTTTAATATATTTATTTCTATATTCTAATTTCTATATTCTATATGTTTATAGTTTCTATATATATCAGACTTTATATAGCTTTATATAGATTTATAATATATATAATGTATTAAATTCTTATCTATATTAGTACTTATATATATTAGTATTAGATCAATTTCTATTTAGAAATAGAAGAAATATTCAATTAAATTAAAAAAGTAATTAAAAATGAAATGAAATAATATAATGATGTAAATAACTTCAAAAAATTGACTTATATTGAAGTTTAATTATTCTATATTCTACTATAGTATAGAATGTATAAACTATTCTCTAGAATTTATATTCTATAAAAGAGTCTAGAATCTGAAAGAATTTCGAATTGAAATTATATATCTTATATAAATTATATATCTTATATTCTTATATATTGAAAACCTAGAAAAAATAGAAAAAAAGAATTTTGAAATGGCACGTTATGTGTAATCTAACTATAGTAATTAGTAATTCTTTTTTGTAATTACTTTTTTTCAATAGGGAGAGATGGCTGAGTGGACGAAAGCGTCGGATTGCTAATCCGTTGTACGAGTCATTCGTACCGAGGGTTCGAATCCCTCTCTTTCCGTTTCTGTTGATGATTTACTATTTTTTTCTCTTTCGAATTGATTGAATTCTTTTTATTTGTTTTTAAAAAATAAGACACTAAAAAAAGTAAGGAAACTCCTCTTTTATTCTTCACGTCCAGGATTACGTCCTGGGTCATTAGATAGAAATCCGAAAATGAAGAGAGAAACAAAGAATATCACTACTGTGTAAACGAAGAGTTTGAGAGTAAGCATTACACAATCTCCAAGATCTTTTTGTGTAAAAAAGAGAATAGATTTCCCCATATATTCTATTTTGACACCGAGAATTTTAGTAGTTTCTGGAAATCGAAAAAAGAAAAAAATGAATTCATTCTATAAGACGTATCTGATCTTTTCATTTATTAATATAACCATATTCGAATTTTTTCTCGAATAAATCGTTCATTTTTCTAGGACAATATTTGAAATCTCATCGAAAACTTACAGCAGCTTGCCAAACAAAGGCTAGTAGCAAAAAGAGTAGAGGTATGACTGGCATAAAATCGACGATTGGACTCAAAAATGCATAGGCCTCGGGCAATTTGGCGAATAAAAAACCACTCGAAGAAAGGGCAGAATTAAGACAAATACAGATCAAACTAAAGATATTAAGCATAGCAGGCATCTTTTTTATTGAAGATTATTGCATTTTGATTGAGTTATTGATATAAGATAAGCGAAAAATTAAGAAAGTAGATCAAAAATCCTTTCTTTTTTTTTGAACTTACTCAATCAAAAACTCTTCCATTCTCAAATCAAAAGAGAATAGAAGAAATCATACTTTCATAAATTATCTTAATTAAATTATATGTAATGATCAAGAAATTCAGTTTCATTCTATACCTACACGTGTGAAAATCCTAATAACAATCGACTGGATTCTATAGAGATTTTGGCTGGAATTGACGAACAATCAATAACAATATTAGTGTAGAGTAGAAATCGAAGTGGGGCGTGGCCAAGTGGTAAGGCATCGGGTTTTGGTCCCGCTATTCGGAGGTTCGAATCCTTCCGTCCCAGAGCATCTGGATTCTATCCTAATTGTTTTTGACCAAGGGACTGTTTGTAAAAAAAAGTGTAGTCTTATATAGATAATTTTTTTCTTCTTTCGCTTTTTTAATTTAAAGATTCGTTTCTGAATTCTATCTTTTTCACAAACCGGAATTGAGTTCAAAGCACACACAGATATAACAGAATCGAATTGTGATCTAATACAGGCAAGATAGGATAAGAAATTGCTTCTATAAATTTCGATTACAATTAAAAGGGGATTAGACGAACATATACCTCTCCATATGGAAGGCATTTCGTTACTTATGCCGCGTGTCTATTTCTATATAAATAAAAAAAATTCCAATAATTATGTTGAATTAGGAATCTTTTTTACATTTATTCACTTACTTAGTTTATCTTATATTTATATCTACCCTTCTATTTCGAATTTCTATTTAGAATCCTATACTATAATCAAAAAAATCGATAAAAATATAGATAGAATTTTCTTAATAGAATAGAATTCTATCCGTATATTCTTTAATGCGTATATTATTTAATGGAAATAATAGAATACATATATCTAATATAGAATAAAGTATAAATTTCTATGTACGTACCGACTAAACCAATGACTATTCACGATTCCATAATTGAATCAATTGCATACCGGTTCAAAATTTGAGGAATGTTATGGTAAAACTTCGTTTGAAACGATGTGGTAGAAAGCAACGTGCGACTTGAAGGACATGATCTGGTGTGGATTTTTAATCCATCATTTTATATATAAAGGTGCTCTTGGCTCGACATCCCCTGTTCGGTTAGACTAGGACCCACACTTTTTATTGTGGTGTAGTTAATTTAAACTAGTACATGATGGAGCTCGAGTAGAAAGTATGGATTCATTTCTTAAGAGCAAGAATCTAGGGTTAGTGTGAATCAATAAATTAGAACAACTTCGTAAATATATTTTTGACAAATAAATCGAAAGGATCCAATCCCACCAAGTTTCCAATCCAAAAGGAAAATTTGTTGGAATTGAGAAACCCTTTTCGATAACAAAGTATATTGTGAGAGAATCAAGTGTTTGTATGATTCTTTTCTTTGATAAACAATCACAAAAAGGGTATGTTGCTGCCATTTTGAAAGGATTAAAGATCAACGAAGTAATGTATAAACCTAATGATTCAAAGCAAAGAGATTCCGAAACAAGGAAAGGCCCTTTTCATTCTCAATTGTATCAACAACTGGATTAGAATGAAGAATTCCAGTAGAGGTTAAATAAGCCAGACAAAACAAAGGGGGTTAGAGACCACTCAATAAATGAAAGTGTTCTCTCGAGTTATTTGAGAGTTATTCAACTTGAGTTATGAGTGCAAATGGTTTTTCCGGAAAGAAGAATAAGAGCAAAAGGGGGCTTAATTCTTAGTCTAATTAATTTGATGATTTTATGGATCTATTTGCCATTAGAATTTTATATATCCATAACTTGAAAAAAAAAGAATAATAAATCATTTTTCTTGAGCCGTACGAGGAGAAAACTTCTTATACGTTTCTAGGGGGGTATTGTTCATATAATCTATCCCAATGAGCCGTCTATCGAATTGTTGCAATTGATGTTCGGTCCCGAAGAGAAGGAAGAGATCTTCGGAAAGTTGGTTTTTATGATCCGATAAAGAATCAAACTTATTTAAATGTTCCCGCTATTCTATATTTTCTTGAAAGGGGCGCTCAACCTAGTGGAACTGTTTATGATATTTTAAAGAAGGCAGAGGTTTTTAAAGAACTTCGCCCTAATGAAACGAAATTCACTTAATTAAATACAACAAGAAAAGGACTTGAGCGGTTCGTATATAGTTTGATATAATCCTTTCTTATTCCCACCTTCTTTTGCCCTATTCAGACCTATTTTGTATTGTTCCCATAGGAGGCTGTGTCTCCTCTAATGAATGATCAAAATATTTTTTTTATATAAGATTTTTATATAAGATGTATAGAAAAAAGAGAAAGTGAACAAACGAAGAAAGTTTGCCAAGTCACTAACAGTAGGAATTGGCTCTAGCAATAGACAATTCCGACATTCCTTTCAATTGGATGGTTTTCTTTGGAATTCGATTCAAAAAAGAATGACTTATTTGACGTATAATTATTGATCTTTTTGCTACTTCTTTTGTATTTCGATCTACATTCCTTTCTAATCATGTAACTTATTTCGATAGTGCCAATCCAACACAAGTTCTTTATTTATTTTTCTTATTTGATATCCTATTTTTTTGTTCAATTGATTATTTTCTTATCTTAAATTTTCAAGAAAATTGATATCATTTCTTTTTTTTCTATTTTGCGTTCTATATATTTATTCTTTTTTTTTTTAACATACATATTGACAAGAGTGTAGGGAACAAATATAATTCAAGTGTCAATGGATCCATTTTTTTCTCTATTTTTTTGTCCTACATACAAAACACAGGTTTTGTTTTTTACGTTATTCAAAGATTCGTTGAATTTGTTGTGATACAAAACCAAATTTTTTATAAGGAAATGGATAGATAATTAAACAAAAAAGAAGATCTGAAAATTGAAAATATAGAGATAGAAAGATAGAGAAAGAAAATATATATATGAAAATATATATAATGTGGTGGATCAAAATATCTAATAAGTGGTCTAGCTTTTTATTTGAAAATTTCTTGTATTGTCAGTTGATCTTTTTTTTTTTGCTAATTCAATGTTTTGGTTGTCTAATTTCTTTATTTTGATCTCGATTGTATCTATATACTATACTCTCTTTGGGTTGCTAACTCAACGGTAGAGTACTCGGCTTTTAAGTGCGGCTAGGGTCTTTTACACATTTGGATGAAGCAAGGGATTCGTCCACACCATCGGTAGAGTTTGTAAGACCACGACTGATCCTGAAAGGAATGGATGGAAAAAAGAGCATGTCGTATCAATGGAGAATTATGAAACAATTTCGTTCTTATTAGATCGGTACAAAAACTTTGGTTGAATTCTTAGAACGAAACGAAATTAATTCAAAGTTGGGTCGATTGAATACATGGATCGAGCCTTATGGCTCTAATTGTAGGGAAAGAAAAAGCAACGAGCTTATGTTCTTAATTGGAACGATTACCCGCCCTAATTAAACGTTAAAAATAGATTAGTGACTGGTGCGGGACGGCTTTTCCAGGAGTGGATTAGCGATTTTTTAGTGAATCCTAACTATTAGCCATTTTCCATTAGAAAAGAAAATGGAGATGAATGTGTAGAAGAAACGGTATATTGATAAGGATACTTTTTTTCCAAAATCAAAAGAGCGATTGGGTTGAAAAAATAAAGGATTTCTAACCATCTTCTTATCCTATAACTAGATAGGAAAGGAACCAATTAGATGGAAAAAAGATAGAGAGTCCGTTGATGAGTTTACCGGTTTACGAGGTATCTATTATTTTATAATAGAATACCTTGTTTTGACTATATCGCACTATGTATCATTTTCTAACCCAAGAAACCCTCTACTTTTCTTTTCGTTTCCGGTCTCATTTTAAATGGAGGAATTCCAAGGATATTTAGAACTAGATAGATCTTGGCAAGACGATTTTTTATATCCACTTATCTTTCAGGAATATATTTATGCACTTGTACATGATCAGGATTTAGGTTTAAACAGGTCCATTTTGTTGTCAAATAAAAAAAAAGGTTATGACACAAAATATAGTTTACTAGTTGTGAAACGTTTAGTTATTCGAATGTATCAACAGAATTATTTGATTCTTTCTGTTAATGATTCTAACAAAAATGAATTTCTTGTGCCCAAGAAAAATTTGTATTCTCAACAAATCTCAGAGGGATTTGCAGCTATTGCGGAAATTCCATTTTCTATGCGATTACGATCTTCCCTAGAAGCAAAAGAACTAAAAAAATCTCAAAATTTACGATCAATTCATTCAATATTTCCTTTTTTAGAGGACAAATTTTTACGTTTAAATTATGTGTTAGATATATTGATACCTCACCCTGTCCATCTGGAAATCTTGGTTCAAACTATTCGTTACTGGGTAAAAGATACCTCCTGCTTGCATTTATTGCGATTCTTTCTTTATGAGTATTGTAATAGTGTTATTACTCTAAAGAGGTCTGTTTCCAATTTTTCAAAAAAAACGAATCAAAGATTCTTATTGTTCTTATATAATTCCCATGTGTGTGAATGCGAATCCATCTTCGTTTTTCTCCGCAACCAATCCTCTCATTTACGATCAACATCTTACAGAGCCTTTCTTGCACGAGTTTATTTCTACCTAAAGTTAGAACATTTTGTAAAAGTTTTTACTAAGCATTTTGGGGTTATCCTGTGGTTCTTCAAGGATCCTTTTCTGCATTATGTTAGGTATCAAGGAAAATGGATTCTGGCCTCAAGGGGGACATTTTTTCTGATGACTAAATTGAAATATTACTTTGTCAATTTCTGGCAATCTAATTTTTCTCTCTGGTTGCAAACAAGAAGAATCTATATCAATCAATCATCAAATCAGCCCATGGATTTTATGGGTTTTCTTTTAAGTGTGCGACTAAAACAGTCCGTGGTACGGAGTCAAATGTTAGAAAATTCATTCTTAATAGATAATGGT